TATATGAATAAGGGAGAAACTCCATGAAAGAAAGATTAATGATTCATATAAATCACTTAGTGGGAAATGGCCCGAATAAATCCAACGAGTGATTAATAATCCTGTTAGACATAAAAAAGTAGCTATCATCCCCTTTTCTGACGAATCATATGGTTTTATGATTTCATTGCCCAATAAGGTTATCAAATGAATTGTAATTACAATTGAAACAATCGAAAAGGAAATATGAGTTAATATATGCTCTAAAGTTGAAAATATCATAAAAATGAAAAAAGGGGAGGGAATTCCCTAGATTAATTAAGAAATCTAAATTGGGAATTTAATTTATTTTTATTATAGGATCTATTGGATCTATTTTTTTATTATATTATAGGATCTATTGGATCTCTTTTATAAGATGGCATGCCGCCACTCGGACTCGAACCGAGATGCTCTAGCACTGCTTCCTAAGAGCAGCGTGTCTACCGATTTCACCATAGCGGCTTGCTCGAACTCATAATAGCCTATTTATATTCAATCGTCGAGATTGAACAAGTCAATTCAATCAAATAAGTTTTTTTAGTAAAGATTCAAATTGATAAAAAAAACGAGTTCAAAAGTAAATTTCAAGGTTCATTAGTTTCTTAGGGTGTCCGGTTTATTTATCTTAGGGCTTTGACGTAGTTTATCCTAGTCTAAAATCCAACTTTTGCAACTAGAGAATTATCTCCATAGAATAAAAAAAAAATGTTTTCATATTGATACTTAATTATTTCTCGTTTATCTGATTTCATAAATTTGAAACAAAAAATAAATTTTCTCAATGAATCCAAAATAGCCATATTTTGGATTACTCCAAATTGACACCTTATTTGTACATAATATATCAACAATTAAGTTCTTTTATTGAGTGGGCTGAAAATTGGAGATATATCGGAAATCCATATAGTAATTCCGATAAATTAAGAAGTCAGAAAGTTATCAAAAATAAAAATTTTTTAACATGGAATCAATTAGTTTCAACAATTCATTAATTTTAACGAAAAATATTATATCTGCCCTTCTCGAGAAAGATAAAAATTTTTCATTATTGTAAAGGTCGATGGGGAAAATAAGACTCCCCACCACCACAATGTGAGTGAAAATATACGAAAAAGAAATAAAAAATCTTGTATTTTTTTCTGTATTCTTTTTTTTTAGAATGAAGATTAAGATTGAAACCTGGTCTATTTCATATTGATTAGAATAGGGACTGCCAATTGTGAATTTTATATTAACAAATTACTGAGCCAATTTTTCGAGTAAAATCCATTCCGATTATTCCAATATTTTAGGACTTATTTGTTTGTCGTACAAAAAAACTTTTTGAATTCCCGGTAGAAAGAGATTTCCCTAATGACAAAGCTTTTAACGCCGCCCAATATCCTTTCCTTTTCCAAATATTTTTACGAATACGCTTTTTTGATATAGAAGTACGTTTTTTTGGAACTGCCATTTAAAAATGAAGAAATTACTCATTGTTATAGTTGGATGTGAAAGACATCTATTGTTCAAAACGAATTATTATTTCTTATTCATTATCTATTTTTTCTCTAAATAATATTCTCTTCATAAAAAATAAATATAGATATGTGAAAGATCTCTGCAAATTGTATCAAAAATTACTCGAAATAATAAAATTTTGATTCCAGACAATACAATATTCGTAAAACCAAAAATCTTTGGATTGGAACTCTTAGTTCTCGTTCTTTATCTCTCAAATTTATATCTTTAGAATACGCTATGTCATATAAATAAAACTTAATAAAATAAATAAATAAAGAACCTAAAAGACCTTGATTTTCATCATTCTATACTTTATTTACATGTAATAAAATACCTCAAAGGATTGTAAACTTTTGCCTAATAAAAAACTTGAGGCTTTTTTTAGTCAAACTCGAGGAAAGAATACACCTAAATTCAATTGTTAAATTCGAATGAGACTATTAATAAATCTGTTAAAGGATACGTGGTTTGATAAAAAAATATCTCAGTCATGTTTTATCATTTCCCGATAAAATAAAAAAATATCATTTTAGATCTATAATATTCTAACGTTTACTAATAAATCCTTTTGATTGAAATGGAAAACAATCAATCCCATAATGAATTAGTTAATGAGTTGAAATAAACAAACTAAAATGAAGATTTATTATTTCATTAGACCGATGACCTTAGTTAATCCTATAATTCATATTAGCATCAAGTACCCTTTTTGCGTAATTTTTTATCCTTGCTCTATGAATATAAATTATCGTAATAATAATTTATATTTGCATTTTCCTATTATAGTATTCGTTTTTTATATGTAACTTGGTCATATCATTTGACCAATTGTAACTTCTTTTTTTGAATATTTGAACGATTTTGAAAAGCCTCAGAATAAATACTAATATCAAATTATTAAATAAGTTAGTGCATATCTTTATTTTTTATTGACTCTTTTCGAAAGAGGTAAGATCCGGTGAATCGGAAACAATTA